TTGGTATGGTAGAAAATAAGTTTCTTGCAATTTTTCATCTCGAATCGTATTGAATAACAATCACCTAATCTTTCGAATCCTTGTTTCGGAGTCGATAAATTATACGTCCTCTAGTTGAATCATAACGACTTACTTCAATTTTGACTTTATCTCCTGGCAGTATCCGTATAAAACTACGTCGGATCTTTCCTGAAACATAACCTATAATCAGATCTTCATTATCTAACCGAACCCGGAACATGCCATTGGGGAGCGATTCGGTAATTAAACCTTCATGAATCCATTTTTGTTCTTTCATTCCAGGTAAGGCCCCCGTGAAATATCAACTAATGGAGCCGAAACGATCTTAGACAACTCATCCTCTTTTTTTTTTTTATAAATAGGAAGAGGTTTTGGAGCCCATTTGGCTATTAAAATGATTACCATATATAACACAAAATTTCTCCGCCGATTCCTTCTAGTCGAGCCTCCCGGTCTGTCATTATACCTCGAGAAGTAGAAAGAATTACAATCCCCATTCCACCTAAAATTCTAGGAATTCGTTGAGAGTTAGAATAGATTCGTAGACCGGGTCGACTGATCCGTTTTAAATTTAAAAAATTTCTATAGGGTCTTTGCCTATTCCTTCTATGCCGCAGAGTTAAAGTCAAAAAATATTTGTTTTTTTCTCGATGTTTTCTGACGTTTTCGATAAAACCTTCTCTGAAAAGTATTTTCACAATATTTTCGGTAATATTAGTAGATGCTATGCGAACAACTCTTTTTCTATCCATATCAGCATTTCGTATAGAGGTTATTATCTCAGCAATAGTGTCTCTACCCATGATGAACTAAAATGATTGGTGCCTCAAAATTGGATATAATCAACATGTTTTTCTTTTTTTTATTGGTTTATGAATATGAATTTTTCGAGGTATATGCGTGAGACACAATCTACGAATTAATCTAGTTCTTAATCTATTTTTTCAAATACCTCAAAGATATCACGATCTCGTTTTTTTTATAATACCTCGGGAGCTAATGAAACTATTTTAGTAAAATTTAATTGTCTCAATTCCCGGGGGATTGCACCAAAAATTCGAGTTCCTTTTGGATTTCCTTCTTGATCAATTACAACAGCAGCATTGTCATCATATCGTATTATCATACCGCTGTCACGTTTAAGTTCTTTACAGGTACGAACAATTACAGCTCTGACTACTTCTGATTTTTCTAGAGGCATGTTTGGTACTGCTTCTTTGATCACAGCAACAATAACGTCACCGATATGAGCATATCGACGATTACTAGCTCCTATGATTCGAATACACATCAATTCTCGAGCCCCGCTGTTATCCGCTACATTTAAATGGGTCTGAGGTTGAATCATATCAATTTTTTAGTCTATTCTTCCAATGCAAAGGATGAAGAAAATAAAAGAAATATTTTTTAGCCAAAAAAAGAAACCTGCGCTTTTGTTTCATCCCTAAGACTCATTTCTGTTGGTTCTACATTTTTATCCCGAAAAAATAAATTGAGTTCGTATAGGCATTTTAGATGCTGCTATTAAAATAGCCCTTCTAGCTATATTTTCGGTTACTCCACCCATTTCGTATAGTATTCGCCCCGGTTTAACAACAGCTACCCAATATTCAGGGGATCCTTTCCCCGAACCCATACGTGTTTCAGCCGGTCTTACTGTAACGGGTTTGTCTGGAAATATACGGACCCAAATTTTTCCACCACGGCGTGCATTTCGCGTCATTGCTCGTCGACCTGCTTCGATTTGTCTAGATGTGATCCAAGCAGGTTCAAGTGCCTGAAGAGCATATTTACCGAAACAAATATGATTACCTCGATAAGATATTCCCTTCATTCTTCCTCTATGTTGTTTACGGAATCTAGTTCTTTTGGGGTTATAGTTGATGGTTGTTTCGTAATTCCATCTCTACTACAAAACTGGACATGAGAGTTTCTTCTCATCCAGCTCCTCGCGAATAAAAGGATTCAAAATGAAATTTAAATGAATTTGAATAGATATTAGAACAATTTTCTAAAAAATTTTATAAATAATAGTTATTCTAATAAATCTTTATTTTCTTTTGTCCGTTCTCCAAGTTTACCAATAAAAAAAAAGAAAGTTTTCGCAGGCGAATATTTACTCTTGCAATCTCTATTTGAGTCGTATCGCTTCTTCCTGACTTCTCAGAATAGAGGAATTGATTTCCGGTTCATTTCGCCATCCTGACTAGTGAATTAATAAGATTCATTTGTTCAAAATAATCTTTTGTATTCACAGGTTTCATCGTTCCCACCGCTTCGTATTTAATGGTTAGGTCAGAATTCTACAACGGAGCTTATAATCAATTTATTCTTGAGTCAACTTTCTTAGTCTTTATTGGCTCGAAGCTCTTGATGTTCTTCTTCTATTCTATAAATAAGAAGGATTCATTGAATATTTCAATTATGGCTGAATCAACTTAGTATTGATGCTTTATTACATTGTCTTTTATGAGATGAC